AAACCCGAAACTCCCGGCGGATGGCCAGTGACCCAAGTAAACGAAAGAATCGGTTAAATTTTTCATAAAATCTCCTCGTCTAGCTAAACTATAAAAAAAGAACTCTGTCCTTTTTTTTTTATTCTTTTTTTTTTGAAAAAAAAAAAGAAAATTTAATTTAATAATTTATAATTTAATTTACCTATTTGGATATTTGTAAACAGAAGAAAAAACCTATTCTATTTACAAATGTATTTTCCAAAATTTTTAATTTTCAATAATAATAATGAGACTTATTAGAATTAAGCTATAATTTGAGACCAAGTTTTATGTCAATTTCAAAAAACCTCCGTTTTTCGCAACATTCCTTAAAAAAAAGTTTCCATTAAACTAAAAGAATAAGGGGAAGGAAGAAAGCGAATCGATGTACTAATTCCCCATCCTCAAATTAGTCCTTCCCAAGGATTGTTGTCTCAATGAATAATTGTAGGAGTTAAATCTTGATAGAATTAAAAAAAACTACGAAAAAAATCCAGAATTTTCTTATTTATAGGATTAAACAAAAGGATTCGCAAATAAAAGCGCTAATGCTACAACCAGGCCATAAATTGTTAAAGCTTCCATAAAAGCCAAACTAAGCAATAAAGTACCTCGTATTTTTCCTTCTGCCTCAGGTTGTCTCGCGATACCTTCGACAGCTTGACCCGCAGCTGTACCTTGACCAACTCCAGGTCCAATAGAAGCAAGCCCAACAGCCAACCCAGCAGCAATAACCGAAGCAGCAGAAATCAGTGGATTCATGATAAGTTCCTCACACCAAAATAAAGAAATAGTTAATGATACAATCATCCGATGAGTTAGGACTTAATTATAATTAAGTCATCGCTAAGATTCATCCAGCCAAAAAAACCAAAAACTTAAATTGAACTAATATAATAATATTATTGAATCAAAGAATTACTTTGATATTAGTTCCTATCCACGGGATTTTTTAAAATTCATAATATATATACGACTTTTTTATGCCATTTATTTTTTGTGAACCATTAGTTGAATTCTTCGTTCTTTTTTTATCACTTTTTCAGCCAATTCACAGATAAAAAGGAAGAACTTCTAATGGAATCCCTATCTAAATCGAAATTAACAAACGTAGTGGGACAGATTATATAGATCTTTAACTCATATATACCTAGTCAATATCAAATATCACATATACAAGTGTTTCTTACATAACGTAAACCAACTATTCTACAATTGGGCTAACAATGAATAAAAAAATAGTTAATGATGACCCTCCATAGATTCACCTATATAAGCCGCAGCTAAAGTGGCAAAAATGAGAGCTTGAATCCCGCTTGTAAATAATCCAAGGAACATGACAGGTATAGGAACCACTAAAGGTACTAAAGAAACAAGAACAACAACTACTAATTCATCGGCTAATATATTTCCGAAAAGTCGAAAACTAAGTGATAGGGGTTTTGTAAAATCTTCTAAGATGTTAATGGGTAAAAGAATTGGAGTTGGTTGAATGTATTTACTGAAATACCCTAATCCTTTTTTGCTAAGACCCGCATAAAAATAGGCTACTGATGTGAGTAAAGCTAAAGCAACCGTCGTATTTATATCATTCGTTGGTGCTGCTAACTCCCCTTGAGGTAACTGGATAATTTTCCACGGTAAAAGGGCTCCTGACCAGTTAGAAACAAAAATAAATAAAAACAGGGTTCCAATAAAGGGAACCCATGGACCATATTCTTCTCCAATCTGGGTTTGACTCACGTCTCGAATGAATTCAAGGACAAATTCAAAGAAATTTTGGCCGTCAGTTGGAATGGTTTGGGGATTGCGAACCGCTATAACTGCGGAACCTAATAAGATAGCAATTACAACCCAAGAAGTAATAAGGACTTGGGCATGGACTTGGAAACCCCCTATTTGCCAATAGAAATGTTGGCCTACTTCGACACCAGATATCTCATATAACCCTTCTTTTATTAGTGTGTTGATGGAACATGATAAAACATTCATATTGCCCTCTGACAGAAAACTTTAAATTATTTTGATTCAAGATCCCCCTTTTTTACTTTATTTACTTTAAATTTATATTTTAGTTTTGGATACCAACTAAACTAATCACACAATATCCCCAGTTTTTTATCTCTTTTTCTTTTGTATGATTCAGGAAGTAGTAACCGATTTTATAAATCGAAATACAGGGAGCCCCTCCCTCAAAAAAATTTTGATTTATTTATCTTATTATTAATCAAGAATTTTGTATATAGCTAGAACGACCCTCACAAATTGCGAATACTAATTTGTTAAGAATGAATCGAATTGAAGCTATAGCGTCATCATTTGCTGGAATAGAAATATCCGCGAGATCGGGATTACAGTTTGTATCGATTAAAGAAATGGTTGGAATTCCCAAAGTGATACATTCTCTAAGAGCCGTATATTCTTCTTGCTGATCGATGATGATTACAATATCAGGCAAGCCCGTCATATATTTAATCCCGCCTAGATATGTTTCCAAGCGAGATAATTGTCTCTTCAACACAGCTGCATCCCTTTTCGGAAGACGATTGAATCCCTCTGTCTTTTGTTCAGTTCTCAAGTCCCTAAACTTATGAAGTCTTTTTTCTGTAGTGGACCAATTTGTTAACATGCCGCCGAGCCATTTTTTATTAACATAATGACACCGAGCCCTTATTGCAGCCCGCGACACTAAATCAGCTGCTTTATTTTTTGTCCCGACAATTAAGAATTGTTTTCCCCTACTTGCTGCATCAAAAACTAAATCACAAGCTTCTGATAAAAAACGAGCAGTTCTAGTCAGATTTATAATATGAATACCTTTACGCTTTGCAGAAATATAAGGTGCCATTCTAGGATTCCATTTCCTAGTACCGTGTCCAAAATGAACTCCTGCTCTCATCATCTCTTCCAAATCGATGTTCCAATATCTTTTTGTCATTTCTTTTCACACTTAAAAAGGGGGGTACCCCAAACTAAAATAAAAATTTGTTCCGATGGAACCTTCTCTTGTACTGGGGATGGCCATTTATGCATGAGCCAAGACATTATTTTGTATTCATTATTATCTTTATTAGTGTTAACAAATTACCAAAGCAAATGACTACAGCAAACAACAAAAAATGAAATTTAAAATAGGAACCCGCTATTAGGAATTATTAAATCTTAGAAAAGTCAGATTTTGAAAGAGAAGAGTCACAAAATTCCTTGTGGTAGAATAAAATATCTCTCATATATCCCTCGAATAAAGATAAATTTTTTGTTTTTTTTTCCAAAAGAATGTTGGTATGTTGCCGTGAACAATGTAACAATCCTTTGTTGAATCCGGTCCCGGCGGGGATCACCCCCCCTAGAACAACATTTTCTTTCAGACCTTTCAACCAATCGATACGACCCCGAAGAGCAGCTTTTGCTAAAACTCGAGCTGTTTCTTGAAAACTTGCTTCGGATATAAAACTTTGAGTATTCAAAGATGCTCGAGTTATTCCTAATAAAACGGCTCGATAACAGATTGCTTCTTCTAAAGCACGCCCCGTACGTTCTGCTCGTAACAATCCAATCAGTTCTCCAGGTAAAAAAACATTAGACATTCCCTCTTCTGAAACCAAAACTTTTGATGTTATTTGACGTACAATAATTTCGATATGCCTATTATGAATATGCACCCCCTGGGATCTATAAACCTTTTGAATCTTATTAACCAAAGAAATACGACTTTGCACTATAGTTAGTTCAGCACCAATCAAGAATCCCCAAGGAATTCCAAGAATTCTTGTTATACACTTGTTCCAACCCTTAATCCGCTTTTCTAAGTTCAGCGATATTGAATCAATCGAGCGGACTTCTAACACTTGTTCTACTTTTGGAAGACCTTGTGTTATATCACCGGATCTCGATTTTTCATATATAAATGTAACTAATGTATCCCCTTCGTAAAGAATTGCTCTGTAATGCCCATGAACTTTTGCTCCCGGAGTAGCCAAGTAGGGCTTAGCGGATCTTATTACTACAGAATCCCTTTGAACAATTAAAACTTGACCCGATTTTAGGTGTGGTTCTTTTTTGGCTATACATAAATTTTCACAAAAAAATTGTCCAAGACTAATTATTGTGGACGTTTCCTCACAATAATTATGATGATAATTTTGATGAAGAAAATACCAATTCAATTTTAATGGATTCAAAACAACGTTACTGTATGGATCTAGATTAAAAAATCTTCCTTTTTCATCGATTAAATAAGAGTTAATTACTTGAAAAATATATTTTAAGTTATCAAGTTGCAAATATTTAATTACCGAGATCTGATTATAAGTTAGTAAAGGCAAAAATGAATAAAAATTCGAAATTTGAATGGCTGTTCCTAAGGGGCCCGACGAATTTTTAATTGTAATTAGAGGATTTTTTTTTTTTGATTGGTTTATAACATTGTGATATTTTACATGATTGAATGGACCAATTCTAAAACAATTAGATGATGATAAAATTAACAAAGATTGGGATTCCTTATTTCTATTTAAGAACATACGAATAGTTCCGTGATTTTGTCTAAGCGATTGTTGAAGAATGCCAGCCTTGGGAGAAGTCGAATAAAACGGATTCATGTGATCTGCAGAGATCAATCCCGAATCTGGCGGATTATTCCTTTTTCTTATATACGAAATATGGGATTTCACTAAGCCAATTCTTATGAAATCTCGAATCAAACCCTTTGTACTTACTTCAACAAAGAAAGCTCGGACCTCCTCGAGGGAAGAATTTTTGTTGTCTTGGTCCCAATTCAAGACTAAACAAGTTCGAACCAATTGAATACTTGTGTCAGAAATTCCTCGAGTTGGTTTTCCATTTCCATAAAGGATATAGTTGAAAACTCGAAGTTGAATATTATCCTTTTCCCGAAAGAAATCTTGTGGAAAGAGTGTTGCCAAATTTATACTGTCCGCTATCTCATAGGTGGCTACGGGCCGCACCAAAACAAAAAACTTTTTCTTGGTTGGTGTGATCCGTTGGACATAAATCCAATTTTTAAATTTTTTGGATTCCTTAGAGTTTGTTTTTCCCCTTCCTGGTGGTATCAAGATGCCACTGTGTCGGGATATCTTATCTGTCTTGTCCGGAAAATGGATATCCCCCGAAAATATTTTTAGTTCAATCCTTTTTTTTTTTCTCTCCACTCGGATCAACCCGCCGACTTGGCTTCTTATATTTAAAGTGAGTCGTGTGTCGACTCCAATGATACTATAGTTCTGTACCATTATGGTAGAGGATTCGGGTAAAATATGCACTTCTTCGGGAATGAAAAAAAAGCGATCTACTTTCATTTCGTATTTTGTCTTAAATTTTTGGACTCCTCGATACTCACTCATATCCTCTTTTTGGATGATTGAGTCCGCCTTTAGAGTCCCATATTTAATAATTCCGGAACTCTTTCTTCTGTATCTAGGATCATCAAAAAAAGCAAAAATACTATTTCTACGGAAAATACCGTTTATGGGTATTTCTATTGAGATACCTGAATGCGGTATGAATTCTTTCTCTTGCTCTTGAATCGATTGGAATGGAATGAGAAATCTATTTCTTCGCCTTTTTGCTAATAAATCCGAGTTCTCATGAAAAATATCAGAATATATGAAATTATAATGACTAGTACCTGCGATTCCATTCAATTCTGAATAATTGGGAATCCCGGATTTTTTTTTATCATAAAAATCCGAACTAAAAAATTTTTGGCTCGCTTGATCGTTATTCCCTGAGAGGCTAGAAATAGATTTTCTTTCGATGGAAAAAAAGGGTATGTTCATTTGATCTTGATCTTTGTGGATCGAAAAAAGAATTAGACTAGATCCGCATGAACCTCCTGATAATATCCATAAATGACTTGTTTTTGGTAAGAGATGGACATTACTATATGTAAATTCGGGTGCATGGGACACATCAGTACTCCAGTGCATTTCGCCCTCTGAGTCAGAATAAATATATTTTCTAACCCTCTCTTTAAAATGAAAAGTATATGTTCCCTCGCGAATCTCAGCAATCACCTGTTCTGATTCCACATATTGATCATTTTGAACTAAAAGAAAACTTTTTGGTGGAATAGTAACGCTATGTATAATATCTTCGCTCTCAATAATTACAGACAAGTCTATATAACATAGAAAGGCAGGATGCCCGTGACGTGTACGTGTAGGATGAACCAAATCCTCATTGAATTTTATTTTTCCATTATAAGGGGCTCGTACATGTTCGGCAGTACCTCCTGTAAATACTCCGCCAGTATGAAAGGTTCTTAATGTTAGTTGAGTCCCCGGTTCGCCAATAGATTGACCCGCAATAATACCTACAGCTTCCCCCAATTCAACTAGGTCACCATGAGTGGGGCTCCGACCATAACATAATCGACAGATCCAAGACGTACTCCGACAAGTAAAGGGAGTTCTAATAGATATTGATTGTGTTCCAAAGGTTATTAATCGGTTGACAAGTCCAATCCCAAGATCTTGATTTCGAAAGGCGACACATCGGGAACCTATGTATATATCGTCTGCTAAGACACGACCAATTAATGTTTGAATAAAAATTCTTTCTGACATCATCCGATTTTTATTTCGAGGACTCACAGAAATCCCTCGGATAGTGCCACAATCTGTTCTACGTACAACAATATGTTGAACTACTTCAACAAGTCGACGCGTAAGATACCCAGCATCTGATGTGCGTACAGCAGTATCTACAACTCCTTTACGGGCTCCATAGCAAGAAATAATATATTCTGTTAAAGATAGTCCTTCGCGTAAATTGCTTTGAATAGGTAAATCAATCATTTGTCCTTGGGGATCCGACATTAATCCTCTCATACCTACTAATTGATGTACTTGAGATGCATTTCCCCTAGCCCCCGAAAAAGACATCATATGGACTGGGTTAAAAGGGTCCGTCATCCTAAAATTAGGATTCATTTCTTGTCGCAAATATTCACTTGTAGCATACCATATCTCAATAGATTGGCGTAATTTTTCTACCGCATGTAAATTCCCATAATGATGGTGTTTTTCCAAAATCAAACTTTGTTGTTCAGCATCTTGGACAAGCCAGCCCTTGGAAGGTATCGTTAAAAGATCATCAATTCCTAATGAAATGGATGTAGCAGTGGCTTGCTGGAAACCTAGAGTCTTTACTTGATCTAGGATGTGTGATGTATATGCCATCCCAAAGTGATCTATTAATCGGCTAATAAGTCGTTTAATAGCAGTTCCATCTATCACTTTATTGTGAAATACCAGATTGGCCCGTTCCGCCATAAGTACCTCCATATTCTGCTGAATGGGATTCGACAATGAGTTTGAGTCAATGATTGCAAAACTTCCTTTTCTCGATCTTGATTTGCGTAGAATTTTAGGTCAAGAACTATGCTACGGTCCGAGTTGAATCGTAGAGGTCTGAATTCACACGGGTGTCCTAGAATTACTTTTTTTTAATACCATATTA